GACGCTTCACAAAAATTCTAATAACATAAAAATAAATCAACCCCCCAAACAACTAAATAATAAAAAATAATTAAATAAACAATTCAACCCCAATAACAAATAAATAAATCATTATTGGTAACCCCTCCCTGCATAAACTACCTCATGATCAACAGCCCCTAACCGCAACCATAAAATACTTATAAAAACTCTTTTATATATGTATCATACATAAATAGCTACAATTTTAAACCTAACCAGCTTAACTTAAATAGTTAATTAAATAAACCATTTCAAATCAACAAATACTAACTTAATTAATTAAAATAAATAATTTAAGTAAAATTTAAAAAACCATATATAATTTAAATAAATAATTTAATTTAATAAAAAAATTTCAAAATCTTACCAATAATTGTTTATCTAAAAGTAAACACTTTTGGAGTTTTTTTTTTATTAGTTTTCCTATTTCTTGAAAATCAATTTAAGTCTATATACCATATAGGATTAATAGATAAATATATATATATAAATATTTAATTATCCAATATGTATCTATTAATTAAGATTCAAAAAAAATTTAGGATTAATATATGAATATTTAAATTTAAACATTTATATATATATTAAATTATAACTTGTTTATATAAATTATTTATATTAATATAAAGAAATTAACTTTAATATAAATGCCTATATTTAAATTAAATTAATATATATATATAATGCAAATATAAATTATTAACTACAATAAAACCTCACAACTCCTCATTACTAATTTATATTATCTAAAACCTATCAATCAATCACCATCCATTTACCACCCACACTTCCATAAAACTGTTAATACATAAAAAAAAAAAAAAAAATTCTAATAAGCCCTTTCCCATACCATAAATGAATTGCCTGATAAAAGGATTACCTTGATAGGGTAAATCATGTAATAACTCTTACATTCATTATATTTAATAGAATTAAACTATTTCTAAAAGTATCAAAAACTCATGTGCATCGTACACTAAAATATAAAAAGATAAGCTAATAAAGCTACTGGGTTCATACCCCATTTATAAAGGTTCTACTCCTTTTCTTTTTAATTTTTAACAGTTTATCAAAAATCATATTTTTTAGAATATTAGTTTTAGGAACTCTTATCACCATCTCCGCTAATTCCTGGCTTAGAGCTTGGATAGGACTAGAAATTAATTTGTTGTCTTTTATCCCCCTAATAAGAGATAATAAATTAATATCCACCGAAGCTTCCTTGAAATACTTCCTTACCCAAGCAATAGCCTCTGCAGTTCTACTATTTGCTTTAACCTCCCTATTTATAAGTTTCATAAATAATTCTTTTTCATTTCTGAAAATAATTATTTTCTTCTCCCTTTTAATAAAAAGAGGCTCAGCTCCATTTCACTTCTGATACCCAATAGTTATAGAAGGTCTCTCTTGAATAAATGCATTAATTTTAATAACTTGACAAAAAATTGCCCCCCTCATACTAATTTCCTATGTGATTCTAAAGCCCCTTTTTATTATAACCATTATCCTTTCAAGACTGGTTGGAGCTCTGGGGGGATTAAATCAAACCTCACTTCGAAAGCTTATAGCATACTCATCTATTAACCATTTAGGATGAATACTTGTAGCAATTTACAGAAGAAACTTCCTATGAGTAAACTATTTTCTATTTTATGCATTTTTATCCTTCACATTAATTCTAATATTTAATGAATTCAAAATTTCGCATATTAATCAATTATTTTCTTCATTCTTTAATTCTAAAATTATGAAATTTATTGTATTCTTAAATCTCCTATCTCTTGGAGGTCTACCCCCCTTTTTAGGATTCTTCCCAAAATGAATGATCATCCAATCTCTTTCCGCCAACATACAAATCTTCTTATTAACTTTTATAGTAATAATAACTCTAATCACTCTTTATTTTTATTTACGACTGTGTTATACAGCATTTATATTAAATTATTCTGAAAACAACTGGCTAACAACGTCATTCTATTTTAATTCTCACATAATTTTATTTATAGCTTGCTCATTCATTTCAGTGTTTGGTCTGTTTTTTACCACTTCACTATACTTTATTTATTAAGGCTTTAAGTTAAAAAAACTAATAGCCTTCAAAGCTATAAATATAAGAATAATCTTTTAAGCCTTAGTAAATTATTACTCCTTTAGAATTGCAGTCTAATATCATTATTGACTATAAAGCCTGATTAAAAAGAAAAATTCTTATAAATAGATTTACAGTCTATTGCCTAAACTTCAGCCATTTAATCGCGACAATGACCATTTTCAACTAATCATAAGGATATTGGTACACTTTATTTCATTTTCGGTGCTTGATCTGGACTAATTGGAACGTCTCTAAGAGTCCTAATTCGAGCAGAACTTGGTCACCCAGGAGCTTTAATTGGAGATGATCAAATTTATAACGTAATTGTTACCGCCCATGCATTTATCATAATTTTCTTCATGGTTATACCAATTATAATTGGAGGATTTGGAAACTGGCTAGTTCCTCTTATACTCGGAGCCCCAGATATAGCCTTCCCCCGAATAAATAATATAAGTTTTTGACTTCTTCCACCAGCTCTAACTCTTCTTCTAATGAGAAGAATAGTAGAAAACGGAGCCGGAACTGGTTGAACAGTTTACCCTCCCCTATCTGCTACAATTGCCCACAGCGGTCCATCAGTAGATCTAGCAATTTTCTCTCTACATTTAGCAGGAGTATCTTCTATTCTGGGTGCAGTAAATTTCATCACAACTGTTATTAATATACGATCAACGGGAATTACCTTTGACCGTATACCACTATTTGTCTGATCAGTAGCTATTACAGCTCTACTTCTTCTCCTCTCCCTACCAGTCCTTGCCGGAGCAATTACAATACTTTTAACAGACCGTAATTTAAATACATCATTCTTTGACCCCGCAGGAGGTGGAGATCCAATCTTATATCAACATTTATTCTGATTTTTTGGTCATCCAGAAGTATATATTTTAATTCTTCCGGGATTTGGAATAATTTCTCACATTATTAGTCAAGAATCTGGAAAGAAGGAAACTTTTGGAGCCCTAGGAATAATTTACGCAATATTAGCTATTGGATTACTCGGATTCATTGTATGAGCACATCACATATTTACTGTAGGAATAGATGTAGATACTCGAGCTTATTTCACCTCAGCAACAATAATTATTGCTGTCCCCACGGGAATTAAAATTTTTAGTTGATTAGCTACATTACACGGAACCCAGTTAAGCTATTCCCCATCAATTCTGTGAGCTCTAGGATTTGTATTTTTATTTACAGTTGGAGGATTAACCGGAGTAGTATTGGCTAACTCATCTATTGATATTGTTCTTCATGACACTTACTATGTAGTAGCTCACTTCCATTATGTTCTATCAATAGGAGCTGTATTTGCTATTATAGCCGGTTTTATTCATTGATTCCCACTATTTACAGGATTAACCTTAAACAATAAATGATTAAAAAGTCAATTTATTACAATATTTATTGGAGTAAACATAACATTCTTCCCCCAGCATTTCCTTGGGTTAGCTGGAATACCTCGACGATACTCTGATTATCCTGATGCCTACACTACTTGAAACGTAATTTCATCTATCGGATCAACAATTTCGCTAATAAGAATTATATTCTTCCTATTCATCATTTGAGAAGGATTTATTACTCAACGCCAAGTAATCTTCCCTATTCAACTTAGCTCATCAATCGAATGATTACAAAATACACCCCCTTCCGAACACTGCTATTCTGAACTTCCTTTACTAACTAACTTCTAATATGGCAGATTAGTGCAATGGATTTAAGCTCCATATATAAAGGTCTCCCTTTTGTTAGAATAAATGTCAACATGAGCAAGTTTTGGCCTCCAGGATAGCTCCTCCCCACTAATAGAACAATTAATCTTTTTCCATGACCACGCACTAATAATTCTAGTAATAATTACTATTCTAGTAGGATATTTATTATTCATATTATTTTTTAACAAATATGTAAACCGATATTTACTACACGGACAAACAATTGAAATCATTTGAACAGTTCTTCCAGCAATTACCTTATTATTTATTGCATTCCCATCGCTACGACTACTATATTTATTAGACGAAGTTAGAGAACCTTCAGTCACATTTAAGGCTATTGGACACCAATGATACTGAAGTTACGAATACTCAGACTTCTCAAACATCGAATTTGATTCATACATAATTCCAACTAATGAATTATCAGTGGATGGATTCCGCTTACTAGATGTAGATAATCGAATTATTTTACCAATAAATTCACAAATTCGTGTTTTAGTAACTGCTGCAGACGTAATTCACTCTTGAACAATCCCCTCCCTAGGTGTAAAGGTAGATGGAACCCCAGGACGATTAAATCAATCTAATTTCATAATTAACCGACCAGGTTTATACTATGGTCAATGTTCAGAAATTTGCGGAGCAAATCACAGATTTATACCAATTGTAGTTGAAAGAATTCCAACTAATTACTTTATCAAATGAATTTCTGATAACATTAATTCTTCATTAGATGACTGAAAGCAAGTATTGGTCTCTTAAACCACTTAATAGTAAATTAGCACTTACTTCTAATGAAAAAATTAGTTAAACCCATAACATTAGCTTGTCAAGCTAAAATTATTAATTTATTAATATTTTTTAATTCCTCAAATAGCCCCCATTAGCTGACTTATAATAATAGTAATTTTTTCCCTATCCTTCATTGTCTTCAATATAATAAATTACTATTCATTCTACCCCCCTATACCTGAATCGAAAGGTCCTCAAAAACTTAAGACCTCTCCCTTTATATGAAAATGATAACTAATTTATTCTCAGTTTTTGACCCCTCATCAAGCATTTTTAATCTTTCACTAAATTGACTAAGAACATTCCTAGGAATTTTAATAATTCCCCCTATATACTGACTTATACCATCACGATACCACGTATTCTGAAACAATATTCTATTCATCCTTCACAAAGAATTCAAAACCCTTTTGGGACCAACAAGTACAAATGGGTCAACCTTCATCTTTGTATCTTTATTCTCAATAATTTTATTTAATAACTTCATGGGTCTATTTCCACACATTTTCACAAGAACCAGACATTTAGTTCTTACTTTAACTCTTGCATTACCTCTATGAGTATGTTTCATGTTATTTGGTTGAATCAATAATACTCAACATATATTTACACACTTAGTACCACAAGGTACTCCAGCTGTTCTAATACCGTTTATGGTATGTATTGAAACAGTCAGTAACATAATCCGACCCGGAACCTTAGCTGTCCGACTAACAGCAAATATAATTGCTGGACACCTACTTTTAACCCTCCTAGGAAACACCGGCCCCTCATTGTCATCAGTACTCTTGCTATTCTTAGTAGTTGCTCAAATTGCTCTTCTAATTCTTGAATCAGCAGTAGCATTATCCAATCATATGTATTTGCCGTATTAAGAACCCTATATTCTAGTGAAGTTAATTAATGTCAACACATTCAAATCACCCATTCCATTTAGTGGATTATAGACCATGGCCACTAACAGCTTCAATTGGAGCTATAACTATAGTCTCAGGACTAGTAAAATGATTCCATCAATACAATATTTCCCTATTTTTATTAGGAAATTTAATCACCATTTTAACAGTTTACCAATGATGACGAGACATCTCTCGAGAAAGAACCTACCAAGGTTTACACACTTATGTCGTTACAACAGGATTACGGTGAGGAATAATTTTATTTATTTTATCAGAAGTCTTATTCTTTGTATCATTTTTTTGAGCTTTTTTCCACAGAAGCTTAGCTCCAACTATCGAACTAGGATTGATATGACCCCCTATGGGCATTACGCCATTCAATCCATTCCAAGTTCCTCTACTTAATACAGTAATTCTATTAACATCAGGAATTACTGTAACCTGGGCTCACCACAGATTAATAGAAGGAAATCATTCCCAAGCCACCCAGGGTCTTTTCTTTACAGTAATATTAGGTATTTACTTTACATCACTCCAAGCCTACGAATATTTAGAAGCCCCATTCACCATTGCAGACTCTGTTTACGGATCAACCTTTTTTATAGCAACAGGTTTCCACGGAATTCACGTCCTAATTGGAACAACATTCCTTACAATTTGCTTAATCCGTCATCTAAATAACCATTTCTCCAAAAATCACCATTTCGGATTTGAAGCCGCAGCTTGATATTGACATTTTGTTGATATTGTTTGATTATTCCTATATGTTTCTATCTACTGATGAGGAGGATAAACTATATCTATGTAGTATACAAGTATATTTGACTTCCAATCATAAGGCCTATTAATAAATAGTATAGATAATTTTCCTAATTTTCCTAATTGGCTCAATAATTATAATTATTTCAATCGTAGTAATATTACTCGCCTCAATCCTCTCAAAAAAATCAGTAGTTGATCGAGAAAAGATAAGCCCTTTCGAATGCGGATTTGACCCGAAATCCTCCTCCCGCCTACCTTTTTCCCTACGCTTCTTCTTAATCACAATTATTTTCTTAATTTTTGATGTAGAAATTGCATTAATCCTTCCAATTATTTTAATTATCAACTTTTCCAACCTATTCATTTGAACTACCACATCAATCTTTTTCATAGCTATTCTTTTACTAGGACTATATCACGAATGAAATCAAGGAATATTAAATTGAACAACTTAACTTAGGGTTGTAGTTAATTATAACATTTGATTTGCATTCAAAAAGTATTGAATTTATCAATCTACCTTGAATATGAAGCGATTTATTGCAATTAGTTTCGACCTAATCTTAGGTAAAATTACCCTTATTCTATTTTAATTGAAGCCAAAAAGCGGCTTATCACTGTTAATGATAACACTGAGATCAAACTCCAATTAAAGAAGTATGATGTTCAAGAAAAAGCTGCTAACTTTTCTCTTTTAATGGTTAAATTCCATTTATACTTCTATTTATATAGTTTAAAGAAAACATTACATTTTCATTGTAAAATTAAAATTATTATTTTTATAAATTACTAAAATAAATTCACAATTATTCAAAGGCTTAATAAACCTCCCCAACATCTTCAGTGTTATACTCTAAACATGAGCTATTTGAATAAAAATAAATAGATAAACCAACTAAAATAATTATTCAGAATACAAAAGACAATAAATAAATTTTTAATCTATTATCCTGTAACACCTGATTAACTTGAGTATTCTCAATTAACTTTCTAAATAATTGTTGACCCCCAAAATATTCAGATCATCCATGATCAAACCCCTTAAAAATACTTTCACCCATAATCAACGGTCCACTAATAATTCCATAGGTGGAAATATAAGGCATAAATCATATTGACCCTAAAAAATTTGTTGAAGAATAGCAAAATAATGATTTATTAAAAAAATATAAAGAAACGTGAGATATTATATAACCCATCAATCCTCCAATAATACAAACAAATAAAGTCAATAACTTCAAGTGTATTGGTAAACAAATGACCAACGGACTAGGAAATATTAATCATCTTAATATTCTTCCCCCAACAATTCTCAAAATCAATAAACCAACCATTCTTCTCAACATAATCCAACCCTCATCTCTCACTATTCTCAATGACAAATTTTTACAACTCCCCGTCATTGTATAATAAACTAACCGAAAAGAATAACACGCTGTCAATCCTGTAGAAACGAAAAATAACAAAAAAGCAAACATATTTACATAAGACAATCTAACTATTTCCAAAATTAAATCCTTGGAATAAAACCCAGCTAAGAAAGGTATCCCGCACAAAGTTAAATTCGCAACATTAAAACAAGAAGAAGTTATAGGCATTATTAATCTCAACCCACCTATTGAACGAATATCCTGATTATTATTTATATTATGAATAATAGCCCCAGCACATATAAACAACAAAGCCTTAAACAAAGCATGAGCCAATAAGTGAAAAAAGGCTAATTTATAAAATCCCATAGCTAAAATTCTCATTATAAGCCCCAACTGTCTAAGAGTAGACAAAGCAATAATCTTCTTCAAATCAAACTCATAATTAGCCCCTAAACCGGCTATAAATATAGTCAGCCCAGACAATAACAATAATACATTACCCAACCAATTTCTACAAATTAGTACATTAAACCGAATTAATAAATAAACACCAGCAGTAACCAATGTCGAAGAATGAACCAAGGCAGAAACAGGAGTGGGAGCCGCCATAGCCGCAGGCAATCATGAAGAAAAGGGAATCTGAGCTCTCTTAGTTAATCCCGCAATCATAACTAATCCACCAATAATCACCATATCTCTTCTAGCTATCTCACTCAAGTAAAAAATATAATTCCACCCCCCATAATTTAATATCCAAGCAATAGAAAGTAATAACGCAACATCACCAATCTTATTAGATAAAGCAGTTAATATACCTGCTCCATAAGACTTCACATTTTGAAAATAAACAACCAATAAATAAGAAACTAATCCTAAGCCATCTCAACCCAATAAAATACTAATTAAATTTGGACTAATAATTAAAAATGCTATTGAAACCACAAACATGATTACCAAAATAATAAAACGATCCATATTTTCCTCTTCTGATATATATTCCTTTCTGTAAAAAATTACTAAAGCAGAAATCATGGATACAAAGGATATAAAAACTAAACTCATTCAATCAAACAATAAAGTTATCACAATTCTTATTGAATTCAAAGACACCACTTCTCATTCAATAAATACAGTAAAATCAAATATAATGGAAATTATCCCGCAAAAAAATAACATCAATCTAATAAAAAAAAGAAAAGCACATCTCAGCGTACAAATTGATAAATACTTCACGATTTAAAAAGAAATCTCTTATCATTGACACCACAAATCAACATTTTACTTAAACTATTTAAATTACAACCAAAGCATGCATACATCACTCTTCAAAATTAATAAATTTAATGGAAATCAATGCAACAATATAAGTAAAAACTCACGAACCTTTCCCCCGCTAAAAGAATAGACCCCTGTAAATACCTTCCCATGTTGACTATAAGAATATAAATAAAAAGTATAAGCCGATCTAAAAAAAGACATAAGAGCCAACATAAATATAGTTACCCAAGACCAACTAACCATTCTATTAATTAATGAGATTTCTCCTAATAAATTTAAGGTAGGTGGAGCAGCCATATTAGCCGAACACAGTAAAAACCACCATAAAGCCATTGAAGGTATGAAATTCAATAAACCCTTATTAATCAATAATCTCCGACTTCCCAAACGCTCATATGAAACATTAGCTAAACAAAACAAACCTGAAGAACACAACCCATGAGCAATCATTAAAGTATAAGCTCCACAAACACCCATATAAGTCAAAGTTAATAAACCTCCTAAAACAATACCCATGTGAGCGACAGAAGAATAAGCAATTAAAGCCTTCAAGTCAGTTTGACGCAAACAAATTAAACTAACCAAAACAGCTCCAACTAAACTAACTCTTATTCATACATAATTTAACTTCAATCCAATTCTTTGTAAAAAAGGAAATACACGCAATAAACCGTAACCCCCCAACTTCAACATAATCCCAGCCAAAATTATTGAACCAGAAACCGGAGCCTCAACATGAGCTTTTGGTAGCCATAAATGAACTAAAAACATTGGCATCTTCACAAAAAACGCTAAAACCAATGACAAATAAAGAATTTCCAAATCAAACATAAAATTCTTCAATAAACAAAAATTTATTGTCCCAGTAACCTTATATAAATAAAAAATACCAATCAATATTGGTAAAGAGACAAACAAAGTATAAAAAAGCAAATAAATACCAGCCTGTAACCGTTCAGGTTGATACCCCCACCCCAAAATCAAAAATAAGTTAGGAATAAATCTTCTTTCAAAAAACAAATAGAAAGAAAAAAGACTCACTCTACTAAAAGCCAAAACTAAAAAAAACAGTAATACAACAACATTTAATAAAAATAAATCAACATAATTATTAGTCTTAAAAATTGACTCACTAGCCATCAATATTAAAGAAATAATTCACAAACTCAATAAAATTAATCCATAAGAAATTATATCACAGCCAAACAAATAAGAAATTCTCATAAAATAATTTCTATACATATTTATTAAAATAAAAAAGAATCTAAGCAAAAATAAAAACTGCTGAACCATTCAATATACCTCTCCTATAAAACAAAGAGGTATTAAAAACAAAACTCCAATAATTAACTTTATCATTATAATAAATTAAATCTTTGAAAATAATCATTCCCATGTGTACGCACTAATGAAACCAAAATTGATAAACCAAGTGCCCCCTCACATACAGTGAAAGTTAAATATATTATGCTAAAAAAATACTCATATCCCATAAAATTTAAATAAATTATTAATAACAAAAACAATCTCAAAACAATATACTCCAAACTTAATAACATAGACAAAAAGTGTTTACGATTAGAAACAAAACAAAAAATCCCTATTAAAAACAAAACTCTAGGCAACCCTCAATATATTATCATTAGTTTTAATAGTTTAACAAAAACATTGGTCTTGTAAACCAAAAATAAGAGAAATTCTTTTAAAACTTCAAGAGAAAGAAATTTCCTTATCATTAATTCCCAAAACTAATATTTTAAATTAAACTACCTCTTGAGATTATCCAATGAATTTTATCAACTTCTATATTAATTTTCGGCTTCATTTTCATAAACATAAATCATCCATTAGCTATAGGACTAATTTTATTAATCCAAACTCTTTTAACCTGCCTATTAACAGGAATAATTTCAAAAACCTTTTGATTTTCCTACATTCTATTCCTGGTATTCTTAGGAGGAATACTAGTTCTTTTCATCTACGTAACATCGCTCGCATCAAATGAAATATTTTCCTTCTCATCAAAGCTAATAATTTCTGCTATTGCAATTTTCTGCTTATCAACCATATTAATGTTAATCTTTAACAACAATTTATTACTAACATACTTCCCCAATCTAGAAATAAATCACATCTCCGACTTAAATTCATATATAATAGAAAATTCTTTATCCCTAAATAAACTATATAACTACCCAACCAACCTACTAACAATCCTTTTAATAAACTACCTCTTAGTCACCCTAATTGCAGTAGTAAAAATTACTAAATTATTTAAGGGCCCCCTCCGACCAACATTTAACTAATGAATAAACCAATACGAACCCACCACCCTCTAATAAAAATTGCTAACGATGCACTAGTAGACCTACCAGCACCTATTAATATTTCAGCATGATGAAATTTTGGGTCACTTCTAGGTCTATGCTTGATCATTCAAATCATTACAGGACTTTTTCTAGCAATACACTATACCGCAGATATTTTACTAGCCTTTGACAGAGTTAACCATATTTGTCGAGACGTAAATAATGGGTGATTGCTACGAACTATACACGCCAACGGTGCGTCCTTCTTCTTTATTTGCATTTATTTACACGTAGGCCGAGGAATATATTATGGCTCCTACATATTTACTCCAACATGATTAGTAGGGGTAGTAATCTTATTCTTAACAATAGCAACCGCATTTGTAGGATATGTACTACCATGAGGACAAATATCATTTTGAGGAGCAACTGTAATTACCAACCTATTATCAGCAGTACCTTACCTAGGAACAGATTTAGTTCAATGAGTTTGAGGAGGATTCGCAGTTGACAATGCCACTTTAACGCGATTCTTCACTTTCCACTTCATCCTCCCATTTATTATCCTCGCAATAACTATAGTTCACTTAATTTTTCTACACCAAACAGGATCTAACAACCCCCTCGGTCTAAACTCTAATTCTGACAAAATTCCATTCCACCCATATTTCTCATTAAAGGACATTGTTGGATTTGTAATTATATTTACATTACTAATTCTTCTAGTTTTAGCCAACCCCTACTTCCTGGGAGACCCAGATAACTTCATTCCAGCTAATCCATTAGTTACCCCAATTCATATCCAACCAGAATGATACTTCCTATTTGCTTATGCAATCCTACGTTCAATTCCCAATAAACTAGGAGGAGTAATCGCCCTGGTATTCTCAATTCTAATTCTAGCAATCCTCCCCTTTTACCATATAAGAAAATTCCGAGGAATCCAATTTTATCCAATTAATCAAATCTTGTTCTGAATTATAGTAATAACAGTAATCCTTTTAACCTGAATCGGAGCCCGACCTGTAGAAAGCCCATTTGTCGAAACAGGACAATTTCTCACACTAATTTATTTCACCTACTTCTTAATTAACCCTCTTGTAGCAAAATGATGAGATAAATTCCTAGATTAAGTTAATGAGCTTGAACAAGCGTATGTTTTGAAAACATAATATAGAAATAGAATTTTCTATTAACTTATTTACTAAAAAAAATTCCCTACAACATTAGAAGTAAAACCACCTTCAACCCAATAAAAAATAATAAAAAATTTAATGAAAGGGGAAGAAATCTTTTCCACGCTAAATACATTAATTTATCATAACGGAACCGAGGAAGAGTTCCCCGAACTCAAATAAATATAAATGAAATAAAAACCAACTTAAAATAAAAATAAATAGAAAAAACATCCCCTCCCAAAAACAGAACAGAAAATAATATTCTCATAAATAAGATTCTAGAATACTCAGCTAAAAAAATTAATGCAAACCCCCCTCTTCTATACTCTACATTAAACCCAGAAACCAACTCAGACTCACCTTCTGCAAAATCAAAAGGAGTTCGATTAGTTTCAGCCAATGAAATACTAAGCCAAACCAAAGAAATGGGTAACAAAATAAAAATAAATCAAGTAAACAATTGATACTTATAAAATATTAACATATTATAACTTCCAATTAAAAAAATGAAAGACAAAAGAATCAAAGCCAATCTAACTTCATAAGAAATTCTTTGAGCAACAGCCCGCAATCCTCCCAACAAAGCATAATTTGAATTAGAGGATCAACCAGCAACTATAACAGTATAAACCCCTATTCTAGTACAACACAAAAAAAACAATAAACCTAAATTAAAAGAAAATAACTTAATGAACAAAGGCATACACATTCAAATAATTAAAGAAAGAAATAAAGAAACAATGGGAGAAAAATAATATCTAACATAATTAGATATTAATGGATAAGTCTGTTCCTTAGTAAATAACTTAATTGCATCACAAAAAGGCTGGGGAATTCCAGCCAATCCAACCTTATTAGGTCCCTTCCGAATTTGAATATATCCTAAAACCTTCCGTTCCAATAAAGTTAAAAAAGCAACCCCCACCAAAACAAAAATAATCAAAACCAATCTACTTACAACCACCAAAATATATTCCATATAATACAAGTACTATTTGTAATAAAATTACATAAATAAATTCTAAATTTATTGCACTAATCTGCCAAAATAGTCAATTAATTACATTCACAGTAAAAATATTTATATATCAAATATTTGGTCCTTTCGTACTAAAATATTCCAATTACTTAAAGATAGAAACCAACCTGGCTTACGCCGGTTTGAACTCAGATCATGTAAGAATTTAAAAGTCGAACAGACTTAAAATTCAAGCTGCTACACCTAAACCTATCTCTTAATCCAACATCGAGGTCGCAATCCCTTTTATCGATAAGAACTCTCCAAAAAAATTACGCTGTTATCCCTAAAGTAACTTAATTTTATAATCGTTATTAACGGATCAAACAACCATAAATAAATGTCACCAAAAATTAAAAGTTCATTAAATTTTAATATCACCCCAATAAAATAATATCAATTACTATAGCACAAAATATCTAAATAACCATAACAAACTAATTATAAAGATTTATAGGGTCTTCTCGTCTTTAAAACCCATTTCAGCTTTTTTACTGAAAAATAAAATTCTAATTCAAATTCAAATGAAACAGTTAGTATCTCGTCCAACCATTCATTCCAGCCTTCAATTAAAAGACTAATGATTATGCTACCTTTGCACAGTTAAAATACTGCGGCCATTCAACTTTCAGTGGGCAGGCTAGACCTTATATTTATAATCAAAAGGACATGTTTTTGTTAAACAGGCGGATACTTATTTTGCCGAATTCCTTACAAAAACTTATCATAAATAATTATTAACACAAACTTATATACTAATTTTATCATTATTACCTAATAAACACCATTAATATAAATATTTTAATAAAAACTTAAAATTAAATTAAATATTTTAACAAAAAGAATAAATTATAACATCCTCTTAAATGATAGCTAATTCTAAGCCTACATTTCCAACAAAATTTAACCACTTTTAATAATCTATTTCACAGCTTATCCCGCAAAACATTAGACCAAATCAATTATCAAATTAACAAAACAACTTAATAATAAAAATAGCCCTAAATTCAACTTATTTCTTAAAAAACTAGATATCTCTAAAAACGAATAACATCTCATTTCTAACACCCTGTTCTAAATAACTTTACCACGTTAACTTAAACAAAATATTAACTCTTCCAGAATCGAGAAAATTAAATTCATAAACTTTATTTAATAAACCCTGATACACAAGGTACAAAAAACAAAACCTTCTTTTATAATAAAAATTTTTCAAAATATTTCAATATTCCCTCACGATACTAATCCACTTTAATTAATACTATTTTTTCTTTAAAAAATACTAAAACTACCCAACTCAATAATTATTTTTAATAATATATAATAGACAAAAAAAATTCTAATAAATAAAATCTAATCAATTTATATTGATTTGCACAAAATTCTTTTCAGTGTAAATGAAAGGCTTAACTAACAAAGCTTTAAATTGCATTCTAGATACACTTTCCAGTACATCTACTATGTTACGACTTATCTTATCTTAATAATAAGAGCGACGGGCGATGTGTGCATATTTTAGAGCTAAAGTCAAATCATTTATCTATATAACTTTACTACCAAATCCACCTTCAACAAAAATTTTCAGTTCATAAATCCGTTTAAGTATCCTTATTGTAACCCATCTCTACTTAAATATAAGCTACACCTTGATCTGATATATTTTTTAATAAAAACCTCCGAAAATGATCATTCTAATAAAATTTTCTCATAACGACGGTATATAAACTGTTTAACAAACTTAAGTAAGGTCCAACGTGGATTATCGATTACAGGACAGGTTCCTCTGAATAGACTAAAATACCGCCAAAATTTTTAAGTTTCAAGAACATAACTACTACTACCTAAGCTTAATAAACTACATTTCAAATAATAGGGTATCTAATCCTAGTTTATATTTAAAATTTCCAAGCTTCAATTATCCATCACAAAAATTATATAAATTTAAAATTTCACCTAACAAACTCAAATTAATTTTCATTATCACAATCTAACTCAAACCAACAAAATTTATTTGCATCGTTCGTATAACCGCGGCTGCTGGCACAAAATTAGCCAATACTACTCAACATTACTATATCCAAGTTTCCTTAAATAATAATATTAATTACTGCGAATAAAAAGACTATATTAATTATTTAAATTAATACATTCTCCCACAAAAATTTACATATAAATTAAGTTGAAAATAAATTTTCAAGCCAAAATAAAACTTTA